TGTTTGGAGTTGGAAAAAAGATTATTTTTTGTTGGAATCTCGTTTCATTTTAAGGAATTGCTTAGTCGTCCAGTAACAAGTAAGAGCAGTAGATAGTTTCAATGAAAGAACAAAGAATAAAAGAATTGGAATCAATATTTGTGATGCACACATTCTTGTATTCAATTAGCTCCAAAGGTTCTTTCTTCGCCTAACTACAAAGATGAGGCTTTAGAATATGGAAAGGAAAAATGTAGAACCTAGAAAGGAAAAGATAATTAGGAATTACGAGTCTTAAAATCTAACAAAATAAGGATTTCATTTTTTGAGTGATCATATGATGCCTTTTTCTTTTTATTTGAAATAGTAGTTGAATGAACCCACTACTGATACTGAAATCTAATGAGTTAAAATGAAAGTAAAGGGTGTTATAAGGTCACTATTCGTTCGAAAATAAAAAGTGGATGGGTTCGAGACAATTCAAAAAGAAAAGATCAAAATAGAAATGATTTTCAAATTTTATTCCAGAGTAATTCAAAGGGAATTTCATTTTTGAATAAAGTTACACAGTTCTTATTATTTTATTAGTTCGCTCAAGAATTATTCAATGCATCTGTTGATTCGAATGCACAGGATAAGTAAATGTCACAGATGAGAAATCGATTTCTTTTTCTACTTCTGTTAGTCTATCTTTATTAGTGCCGTCTATCATGATAATGATTGATGAATCCAAAACTTTTAATTGGCCCTTTTTGGTACTCTCATATCTGTCAAAAATGAAAACTTAGGTAAGTGTTTTCTAAACATATGTATAAAAAAAACATATTTCATTTAGCCCCTTTATGTCTACTATAACTAGTTATTTCGGTTTTTTACTAGCGGCTTTAACTATAACCTCAGCTTTATTTATTGGTCTGAGCAAGATACGACTTATTTGAAATTAATTAAATGAACAATTCATAAAAAGAAATCTTTATGCAGTATTCCATGTATTCTATAGTCCCTTACCCCGTGTCAATTATTGGTCATTGAGATTCACGAGCAATTTGGATTACTATTTAGGGATAGATATTACCTTTCGTTTTTCCCTTTCAAACAAATTGAAATGATTGAAGTTTTTTTATTTGGAATCGTGTTGGGTCTAATTCCTATTACTTTGGTTGGATTATTCGTAACTGCATATTTACAATACAGACGTGGTGATCAGTTGGACCTTTGATTAATTAACATCTCTTTTTTTGATTTTGATTGACCTCCTCCTTTAATTCGCAGGAGGTCAAGTTCAGATTGTTGCTCAAGTTAGCGAAGTTATTTCAGTATAACAAGAATGGAATCACGCTCTGTAGGATTTGAACCTACGACATTGGATTTTGGAGACCCACGTTCTACCGAACTGAACTAAGAGCGCTTTTTTATTCCATTATTACATAAGACTCTAATGAAAAGGGTTCCTTTTGTAACCCCAATACACCTTGCATGCAATATACTATTATCTATTATATAGCATCATAAAATCAAAATTATTATGTCCAATTTTAATCGATCTCAATTGATCCCTCCTTGCTGCTCAGAGAAAAAGTAATATAAATAGATAGGGATGACAGGATTTGAACCTGTGACATTTTGTACCCAAAACAAACGCGCTACCAAGCTGCGCTACATCCCTTTCAATTGGTCTACAGTGTCATTGTAGAGAATCCCTGTCTTCTTTTCCAGATCGTTATTTCTTCCATTGATATATACAATTTCTCTTTCTATTTCTGCTTTTCGGTCTCATTTCATATAATAATAACATAAATTATATACATATGAAACTCACTGTAAAAAAAATGAATAGTTTTCGGGAATGTTCAGGAAGAAAGGGGCATATTTTTCGGTTTTAAGAGAAAGAAAATCTATCTACCAGATCATTGTACATTTCAATTTGAATTAGGAATTCCGCGTATAAATACAAGCAGTCCTTAATTACATATATATCTGATCATATATGTATTACCCCTATGTATTTCAATAAAAATAAAGTGTATTTCAATAAAAATAAAGAAGGAGGATTTTCAATGCGAGATCTAAAAACTTATCTTTCCACAGCACCGGTACTAAGTACTCTATGGTTTGGATCTTTAGCGGGTCTATTGATAGAGATCAATCGCTTTTTTCCGGATGCGTTGATATTCCCTTTTTTTTCATTTTAGTTATTGACATGGAAAGTAGTGAAGAAGGTTAGAGATACAATTCCTTTCCCCCTCTTTCCTCCCTTATTTCCCTTTTCGTTTGAAAATAAGGGAGGAAAGAGAAAGAATAAAAGTGGATTCCACTTTAGCGAAATTCGGATTCAGACTCGAATTAAATTAAGAATATAATAGAAGAAAAGGGAAAATGTAAATGTGGATCTAGACGGAACAACACAGTATCCTATAAGATACTTCAATTCACTATTGTGATACGAATAAAAATAAATAGAGTTAAAAATCTTTGTATTACTTAATTATTTTATTTAATTTACTATTCTCTATTGAAAATCTTTTATAATTGGATTTCGAGTTAGTAACTTCTATTTTTTTCCTTTATTTGTTTCGGATTGAAAATAGAAGAGTTGAGTGAATCAAGAATTCAAGGGAGGTTCATGGCCAAAGGTGGTAAAGGTGCCCGAGTAACAGTTATTTTGGAATGTACCAGTTGTATCCGAAAAGATGTTAATAAGGAATCAACAGGTGTTTCCAGATATATTACTCAAAAGAATCGACACAATACGCCTAGTCGATTGGAATTGAGAAAATTCTGTCCCTATTGTTTCAAACATACGATTCATGGGGAGGTAAAGAAATAGATTAAACAAGCACTTGTGTATCACCCTATCAAATAACCGGAAAAATGACATCATTATTTTTATCTAATATATAATGTTCTATATATAATAGAACAAAAAGAAACAAATCCTATTTCTTATAATTTTAATTCATTTTAATCTGCCCGAAATAGGATTTTCGGGATAAGGAATAAACAAACTATGGATAAACCCAAACGACCTTTTCTTAAATCCAAGCGATCTTTTCATAGGCGGTTGCTCCCGATCCGATCGGGAGATCGAATTGATTATAGAAACATGAGTTTAATTAGTCGATTTATTAGTGAACAAGGAAAAATATTATCTAGACGGGTGAATAGATTGACCTTGAAACAACAACGATTAATTACTATTGCTATAAAACAAGCTCGTATTTTATCTCCGTTACCCTTTCTTAATAATGAGAAACAATTTGAAAGAGCTACGTCGACCACTAGAACTATAGGTCTTGGAACCAGAAAAAAATAGAAAACCAAAGCTTTTTTTTATTGAACGTGTTCATTCATTTTGAATACTTTTCACATTTGAATCCTATTTTATCATACTAATCTACTTTCCCGGAGTTCTTTCTCCGGGGAACTCCGTTTAAATCATTCCGGCGTATTTTTTCCACTCTCCTTATTTTATGATCTCATTGAAAATCATATAAAGACAGTTCCTATTTGATATAGCTATTTGCGCCAGCATTTTACGATTAAGAAGCAATTGTCTCTTGTGCAGATCATTTATGAATTTACTATAACTATAGGATACCCCACTCCCGCGAATTACTGCGTTTATCCGAGCGATCCACAAACGTCGAAAGTCTCTTTTTTGTCTATCTCTATCCCGATGGGCCGAAACCAAAGCTCTTATTTTCTGTTGAGTAATAGTTCGAGTAAGCCTTGAATGAGCCCCTCGAAAGCTTGATGCAAATAAACGAATTTTTGTTCTACGTCTCCGAGCTATATATCCTCGTTTAATTCTGGTCATTGACTAAATGAAACTTTGATGAATAACTAATTCATTTCTTTTCTTTCAGTTATTCTTTTCCCCTTCTCTATTAATAACAAAACATATTTTTCCAATGTATAAAATAAAAATTCCAACAGCTTTTGCTACTATAACCTTCCCTCCCCAACCACGATATTTTCTTTTTTCTAGGCATTTCACCCCCGAATAAGAAATTGTATTGATATTCGGTGTCAAAAATAGATATATAAATGGATAAATAAATGGCGGGTTCCATCGTTTCTATGGCTACTTCTTAAATTAAACGGTGAGGTCCTCTCTATACACCGGAGCCTCTTCCCTTTCATTTAATCAAGGTTATTGGTAACTTGTACAGTTCGCATTCTTTGGCTCTACCTATGAATTATCCAGTAATAGATCTTTCACAATGAGATCTACTTATACAGTCACGGTATTTAATTGTGGAGGTTAGCTAGGTAGTTGACCCTGTTAGTCCGTCCGTTCTTGCACGCGTGAGAGCATCATCTTTTTTTTTTTTACTTTTAAATAGGATTTCCTCCGCTTAATGGAATAACCATTTGCTACCAATGGGGAACTGCTTCTTAGCTTAAATTGAGGTGATTGGATTTGCACCAGCGGAAAACCATAAATTTCATACACAAACAATAAGGATATGATAGAATTTTTTATTTTTAGATAGTGAATGGAGTTCTTCTATTCTATCCTATTCACCGGTATCGATCGTCGAGACTGTAAAATCCTTTTCTTTTGCCCCAGACTATGTAATGTATGATCTGAACGAGTCGCACATACACCTTAGTACATGTTCCTCGGCGCTGAGGACATCCCCGAAGAGCGGGGGATTTCGTGACATTTCGAATTGGCTGTCTTGTGTTTCTAATAAGTTGTTTAATAGTTGGCATGCTGAATCGTATCGATAATGAGCTGGTTTAGATCGATCCTAACCGTATGATTATGAATTACTTCTAGTTAATAGAATTTTAAACCCAGTAAAAGGATAAAATCTCAAATCATGGGATTTGTATGAAATTCCTGCTATTTTCATTCAGCCGCTACAAGATCAACAATTCCATGAGCTTGAGCTTCTGCTGCTGACATAAACACATCCCTTTCCATGTCTTCGGATACAACCCATAAGGGTTTGCCCGTTCTTTGTACATAAACCTGTGTCAGGGTTTCGCGCAGTTTCAGTAGTTCTTCCGCTTCCAGGATAAATTCTACTGTTTGTGCTTCAAAATAAGAACTGGCAGGTTGATGGATCATTACCCTGATGATATGACATAATAAACAGTTCCTCTGTTTCTCATGATGAGTCAAAAAAATAGATGAAAGAATAAGAAGAAAAAAGTATAGAATTGAACAACCGTACAGGCATCTTTTGCACATTGCATACGGCTCTACAATGGAATTTACCTTTATTTTTCCTTCCATTGAATAAAGATAAAAATAAGATCTATCAGATCCCAATCGGTAAATTTTCCAATTACCACCCTTACTTTCTTTCTTTTATTTTTCCGAGTTAAAAAAAATACTATGATGGCTCTGTTGCTTTATATATTTATTTCGTCTGTGATTCAGCAATCCCAAAGTTTCTTTTTGATCCAATCAAATAAAATAAGTAAAAAGAAAATCTTCTTGTTTTTTTTTCGTGCTCTTTCATAACATAAAGATTGTTAAGAGCCTTCCGTCGTGAAAACAAAAAAGAGTTTGTGACGTTGAAATGGACTTCCGATAGATAAAAACGGAAATATCCCTTACTTTATCTCATACTACTCTCTCGATACATAATCTGATGTTTAAAAAAAATTTCTCATATCGAATTCGAAGTGCCATGCTATTATTACTTAATATTCCTATTTCATATGGCGAAGGCATAGTTTTCTTTTTTTTTCTCAACTAAAATAAAAAACTCATTGGCGCCAAGCGTGAGGGAATGCTAGACGTTTGGTAATCGCTCCTCCGACCAGGAGAAAAGATCCCATTGAGGCGGCTAATCCCATACATATTGTCTGTACATCTGGTCGCACAAATTGCATAGTATCATAAATAGCTACTCCGGGTATTACCCATCCGCCAGGAGAGTTTATAAATAAATAAAAATCTTTGGTATCATTCTCTATACTGAGATATACCATCAGACTAATAAGTTGATTCGAGATCTCATTATCAACCCCCTGACCTAAAAAAAGTAATCTTTCTCGATAAAGTCGGTTGATTAGGATCAAGTTGTATCGCTTAGGAGCCGTACATGCACCTTTTGCTGCATACGGTTCAAAAAAAAATATGAAAAAAATCAATGTGTAGATTCCAGTCCCCTTTCTTTTTTCATAGCGGGTTCTTTCTAATTTTTAACGAAGGCGCTTTTTCTTCCATCTTTCAAGAAAGATGAGTTTTAGCCCCTTTTCTATAATATAAAAAGAGTTCGCTAAACTTATTGAACTAACTTTTCATTGATGTGTCGTTTCACCGATATCCAATCCAAATCACGATGTCATTTTCTTGTTCCTGAATGGGCCTCTTCAATTCTTTCTTTTAGGTTTATGCTCTACTCCGGGTAAATATTTGCCCGATTTCGATTTGCATATATAAGGCAAATGCCCCTAATACCACTTCTTTTTGTTTTGCTACGCCTTTCTTTTTTCAATTCCTTTCATTCATTGTTGTCCGTCAAATATTTAACGTATTATTATTCGATTGATTAATAAATTGGAAATGACTCCTATTTATAAATAGGAATCCTTTATGATATAAATAGTAATAATAGGTATATTTCCAATTGGATTTTTCTAAACGGAGCCTGGATACTTCATTTTATTGGTCCAACCAAGCCAACCATAAATTTTTGAAATTCGTATTGATAATATTAATTTGAATACTCCCCAAAAATAGATCTAATTGTACTTCACGCTCCAAATTTTCGATGATACAATCAATCGTTTTGGGGTGAAACAGAGGATATCTCGATCGGGGGAGAGAACGGGGAAATCCCATATGACCCAAGATATCTGACAAGCCGCACTATATGTCAACCCAAGTCGAATATTCCTCTCCAGGAATTCGAAAAGGTACTCTTGGAACACCAATAGGCATTAAATGCAAAAAAAGAATTAAGTACTCTATTTCACTTTGATGTGGAAACGTAACAATGGGTTTATTGTCTTCATAATATTGGCCCTTTTGGTATTTTATCCGTCGATTCGAAAAATTCCGAAAGATAAACGAAGGCAAAATGAATCCGAATAAAGTCAAATTATTACGAATAGGCCCTTCTAATGATGAACAAGTTTGGACGTATTCGCGCATAGACAGTGGTATTAACCCCCCCATTGCATATTGGTACTTATCGGGTATAAAATAAATCTGCTTCTCTTTGTTCCTACGAACAGAATTGTTTCATTGTTACTAACAGGATACGAACAGAATAGAACAAAATGAACCCCTGTTCCGAGATAATCGACTGAGAGGGCGAGGTCCATAGTATGGTCTTTTCCAATGCAATAAAGTTACATAGTGTCTATTTTTCTTTGATAAAGAGGTATTTCCATGGGTTTGCCTTGGTATCGTGTTCATACCGTCGTATTGAATGATCCCGGTCGGCTACTTTCTGTCCATATAATGCATACAGCTCTGGTTTCTGGTTGGGCCGGTTCGATGGCTCTCTATGAATTAGCAGTTTTTGATCCCTCCGATCCCGTTCTTGATCC